AAGCTATTCCATTTCCGCTGCTCTTGTTCACGAATCCTTTTCTAGTGGACTTGGCTAGAAAGCCTAAAAAAGAAAGGAAGAAGTTGTAACTCGGAATAGAAGCTCTTTTCGCGACTCCGTTGCTAGTGGACTGCTTTCAAGGGCTAGAATAGAAAGAGGGAAGGAATCCAATCTTTGAAGGCTTGTAAGGGATGCCATTGAATCTGGTGTCGTAAGTAATCACAGAAACTTCATACCGATATGTTAGATCGAAGACTCTCTACTCCCAAGCCTCGTGAGGATCTCGCGAATGGGCTTGGCTTGGACGAATGCCCGGAAACCCCTGATCGCCCTGAGCAGAGAGCAGAGTACTCTCAGCCTCTTTTCTCAGTTTCCGAATGGCACGACCTATCCTTAAAAGGGAAGGCACTTTCATGAAGAATGCCATGGTCTATCACTTGGGGGTAAGGGTCCTCTTATGAAAGAACTGGGAGGGAGAGCTTCCAGGAAAGGTTCCTGCCCGTCTAGGGGACTGGATCATTCCTTGGGCTTCAAAGCCATACCACTAATTTCGAAAAAGATAATTGGCCTAAGCATTCCAGAGAGAATTCCTATTGATTGAGTCGCCTACCCCCGGGTCACTGACCTCTCTTTCTCCATGAAGTGAGGCCAATATATCAGATCCATCATTAAGCTCAGTACGACTAGCATAAGTCAGACTATGGGGTTGGTCGGTAGGGCATGGTTGGTTCCGAGCTTGGGCTACTTTTTGAACTAAGCCGAAGCCGAATATGAGGGGTAGGAATCTAATCCGCAGACAGGTCTAATGACTTGGTTTACAAGAAGAATGGAATCATAAGCATGGAATCGGACAAGCAACTGAACTGCCTTAAGAAAGGGCGCCAAACAAAGGAAGCTAGCCTATTAGCTATTCTAGCCAAGCCCGAATCTCTATCTCTTAGTTAGCCAGGATTTAAACCTCTTCTCAATGGAAAGCTGTCCATTGAGAACTCTTCTTTATATTTCGAAAATATAAGGAAAGATCACTCCTAACTAGAGAAGGTAATGACATGAACGGTAAGAAGTAAGGAAGGGGAAAGAAATAGTCATAAGCACTCAGAACACTTCCTGTAATGGTTACTGGGACCGAAGGAATGGCACTAAGAACTACTGCTACACCAGGAAGGAACTCCCAAAGGCTGCATATAAACTGTCTGCCATCAAGACTGAAAGCGATGAGGATTGAGGGCAATCAAACAGAAAGCGGATCTGATCTTGGTGGGTGGGAAATTCAGATGATCAAAAGATCACACACATATTCTATTGAGTCTTTCTTTACACTTCCAGCATCTGAATGAAAGCCCAATTCATGAATATGCGAATCTTTTTTGCAGCAGGAAATTAGTCATCAAACGAAAGGGAGATTTTTGCTATTGTTTTGTTGCTGCTGGCTTGTGCCGGCTTCGTGTCGGCTACTGATTGGATACTCGCTATTCGAAGGTTAGGAAGGTTTTACCTTACGTGCGTACTTTATTCTATTGGTCTTTTTCCCAAGGGTTTATCCAAAAAAATCCTGCTAGCGGATGCTGCCCTTGTTGAACTGCGGATGCTTGCTGGCCGGTGGGAGGGAATGAAGAGATCTAGCAATTGCAATTGAAATCGCGGGAACCTTGGACCAGGTGTGAGATTCTTACAGTTCGTTCGACCAAACAAACTTCTGATCGACTCCCAAAAGTGATCTACGTACACGGTTCGCTTTCACGCAAAGCTCTCTACTCCCACGCTCCAGCTATCATACCTTTACCTCGATCTTTCCCCACTTGAAAGACTGATACGACTGCTTTCAAGCAGATGGATTGGCTGGAACTCATACGGCTTCGTTGCGTTGCGTTGGTTTGGTTGCTTGCTGAACTACCAGTGAAGGTCATCCATTTCCCTCTATTTCTTCATAGACCCTGAACGCGGCTTCCCTCTTGTAAATGCCGAATTCCCCACTTAGGACGGACGGGATTCCCCTTGGACATTCATTCTATTCAGATTCCACTTCTTGCTTCCTGAGCCTTCGACTGCGAGAAAGCGTTAAAACTCTCCGCTCGAGTAGAGGTGGCTTTAGTCCATCTCTTTCTTACAACCTGACTGCAGCGAGCTACCTAGAACAAGGGAGAAAATAACTTTATTGGCTTGATTCGACTGAGCCTGCTTGAACAAATACGGGCTATATTGGGATTTTCCTTTTTCGTTTACTGACCGAATCACTTGACTAACAGTAACGGGCTCCACTAACTGACTTCACTTTTGAGCGTACCCGCCTTTTTCCCGAAAGAGATAGATGGAACTAAACCTGTACTCGCTCTAACGTCTTTCTTTGATCCTTGCTCTGATCGACTTGCCCGTAAGCTACGTTGGCCTGTTCCTCGAGTGTGGGTATTCAGTATTCGGATCTGTCTCCTGGCTCTAGTTTAAGGTCCGTTTAGTACTTCTCGCTTTAAAGGAGAAGAGATGGATCGCTTACAGCAAACGGGGGCAACAAGCGAGAAAACGGAGGGCGCGCTTCACGGAGTTAGTGAGGCGACTGAACGAACAGAAAGCGGGGAAGCGGCTACAGTACTTAAGACCCTAAAACACAACTATCGACTGAACGAAGGGTTCAGGAAGTATCTCCCACTGACTGACGGCACTCAACTAAGGTCGGGCCAGAAGAAAAAAATGTTTACTGACGGGACTAAGGGACGAGACGAAATAGATCTATCTTTGGCTTTCGAGTATTCACCTCCTTCCCTTGTCAGGCCTTTTCGTCGAGATAGTCCGGTGTTATTCGAGTTCCTGCTGTAAGCCTAAGCCTAATAAGGTTCTTTATTCCTCTTCATTTTCCCTCAAGTCTCGTGATCCTAACCCTCTATATTCCTTATACCCGGGAATCCCTTTTTTGCCTCTCTTTTTCTAACGAGTTCAGTCAAGCGAGCGATGAAGCGAGACTGAATCCTTACTTCTCTAGCGTTGAACGAGTTCCGGGCTAAGGACGAAGCTCGTACTTTAGGTGGAAGCTTGTGGAGAAGTTGAGCTTGGACCCTAGGAGTTTGAACACTTCTGTCCAGAACCTCCCAGTGAACCTAGGGTCCCTATCACTGATGATGGTCCGGGGTATGCCCTAGTACTTTACATCATCTTTTACAAATCATCTTGCAGCTTCTTCTGCAGTACTGTTAGTAGGGGCTGGGGTGAAGATGGCAGAGAACTCATGTCTAGTACAACCTTTACTAGGTGGTCCATCCTCCCGGCAAGCTTGCAATGAAATCCATGGATACACTTGCCCGGTCTCTCTGGTGTATAGGCAATGGCTCCAACCCGCTGGTTTAGCTCGCTCCACAAGGTCCTGCTGACAAAGACGACAAGTTCTCACATACCCTGAAACCTCTTCCTCCATCTTTGGCCAGTAGTCACCTCGTGCTATAAGGGCCAGTGTCCTCCGTGGGTGACCAGCCGCATGGCACTCCCTTAAGATCTCCTTCCTTAAGTCTCCAACCTTGGGCACGTAGAGGCAATTCCCTCTGGTGATCAAGAGCCCATCCTTGATCCAAAACCTCCTAGTAGCTCCCGACTTGGCCTGTTGCACTAGCCTAGCCACCAGGAAGGGAAGGGGGTCTTTCCCTTCTTTCTTTTTGCCCCCTACATTCGATTCCTCAACCTAGGCACACAAACAGGAAACCTTCCCACAGAGCTAGGAAGAGGTTTTAAGCCCTTTGAATCTCAACCCCACCCGCTGACTCACTTTCTTTCCATAGGAAATCTGCTTGCTTCCCAATACGAACAAGCAAAGAACTAAAGAATCGTATGCTGGCAAACGAATTGGTAGTGATTTCAAAGTGAAAGGAAGGTCATCATGCAATTGCAGTCCTCACGTTCGGGAATAAGAGTCCTTTTGAAGTGAAGGCTTCAGTATTGAGTTATAAGAACAACATTGTTCCACCGGACCAACCCACTCAACTATTCAAAATGAGGAGAGAACGGAGCGATCTACGTCTTACGCCAAGGAGCGGTGGTTTGGACATCGAGACCAAAGAAAGGAAATGGCTAAGCGGAGGACCAGCAACGGTTAGTCTTTCGAAATCAAAGGGCCTGAAAGGGTGCCCGAAGGGAGATCAGGTTCGCCTTCATCGGGTTTGGACGTTCAGCTGTTCAAGGGAGTTTTGCAGGGAATGCTGAGCGCTAATCTAAGTTTTGAGAGAGACGTTCTGACCGACCACAAGCGGTAAGAGTCCAGTCCTTGAACACCAAACTATAATAATAGAATACTGTCATCAAACAGAGCCATGGACGGAGAGAGTCAAGTCGGGCCTTTCTAATCCATATGTCCTTTTTCACAGCGATTGTTTATTTGTTTATCGAGGTGGCAATTCAATTGTTCCAACTGGTGCCCAGAAAAGAGAGAGTGGCTAGCGCCCACGCCCACCCCATGGAGAAAGCTCACCAAGAAGATAGTTACATAGATCAGAGAAGGGAATGAGGGGGAGCATATAGTTTCCCAGCTGACTAGGTGAAGCTTCTTCCTTTCTTATGCTGACCATAGAAAGTTCTTTTGGAGAGCTTCTATATTTGTTAGTTGCTGCTGCCGGGATTGTGAAGCAGCTAAGGAAGTGGTTGGTCATGCCTGACGTGACTGACTTGATGAGTGTAACTCTTCTGGCAAAGCTTAATAATTGACTCTTCCATCCTTGGGGGCGAGCTTCGATTCTCTTTACTTCAGGTGGTTAGCTGTGATGCGTCCACTCACTGGCGGGATAGGGATACCCAGGTGGGTTTTCATTCTTCCTCTCCCGGATATTCCCAGAATATCTGACAAGACCGGCCTAAGGGAGTGGGGGGTGCTTCTCGAGAAGCAATCGGCTTGGGATGAATATCATAGGTTCTTTTCCTCTCGCGAGCTTCCTTTCGGAGTTGACGTGCTTCCTTAGCTGCGAGAATTTCTTTTCTCCGGTGCTGTCTCCTCACTAAGCGCTCTTCTTTTCCTTTCCTCATATCTA